GGAGGCTTCATGAAGTGCTTCTTTAGGAGTTAAACTTCCATTTGTCCATATTTCGAGAAATAGTATCTCTTTGTTACCATTTTCATAAGAATGAATACTATGATTCGCATTTCGAACAGGCATGAATACAGGATCTATAGGATAACTTCCATCTTGAAAGGTATTTGGCGCTTTTATAAGATATCCGCGATTCTTCTCTATTTGTAATCCAATAACCAACTCAATGGGTTCCGTCAAACTAGCTATATGCTGTGTATTATCGACGATTTCTACATAAGGCGGTAATATTATATCTTGAGCAGTTACATATCCAGGGCCCCTGACACAAATAGACGCCTCACAAGTTCCATAGAGATTACTTCTCAATACGATTTCTTTCAAATTCATTAAAATTTCATGTACTGATTCTTGAATACCCATTATCGTAGAATATTCGTGTGATATTTTCTCAGATTTTGCGCGTGTGATACATGTTCCTTCGATTTCTCCAAGCAAAGCTCTTCGCATCGCAATGCCTATTGTGTCTGCTTGACCTTTCATAAGCGGAGACAGAATAAAGCGCCCATAAAAAAGACGCTTACTGTCTGCTGCTGATTCAACACACTTCCACTGTAGTGTCCGAGTAGATACTGTTATTTTCTCTCGAACCATAATAATATTATTTGATCAGATCGTTGAATCATTTATTTCTCTTGTTTCTCTTGCTATTGAAATACCTTCAATTTTTATTTCTACACACGTCTTTTTTTCGGGGGTCTACAGCCATTATGTGGCATAGGGGTTACATCCCGTACGAAAGTTAATAGTATACCACTTCTGCGAATAGCTCGTAATGCTGCGTCTCTTCCGAGACCGGGACCTTTAATCATGACTTCTGCTCGTTGCATACCTTGATCTACTACTGCACGAATAGCATTTGCCGCTGCGGTTTGAGCAGCAAATGGCGTCCCTCTTCTTGTACCTCGGAAGCCACAAGTACCGGCAGAGGACCAAGAAACCACTCGCCCCCGTACATCTGTAACAGTCACAATGGTATTATTGAAACTTGCTTGAATATGAATAACCCCCTTTGGTATTTTACGTGTACTCTTACGTGAACCAATACGTCCACGTGAACCCTTTTTCGGTATAGCTTTTGCCATATTTTATCATCTCATAAATTTGAGTCAGAGATATATGGATATATCCATTTCATGTCAAAACAGATCCCCCTTCTTATTTGTATATCGGGTCTTTGAGTCTGATTATCCTTGTCTTTGTTTATGTCTTGGGTTGGAACAAATTACTATAATTCGTCCCCGACGACGGATTAGTCGACATTTTTCACAAATTTTACGAACAGAAGCTCTTATTTTCATATTTGCCACTCCTTACTTTAATTTTGAATCCACTTCTTCGAAGAAAAGAAGTTTCTTGAAATTTTCGATTTTGAATCGTATTCCTACGAACGAACTAGTGACGTTGAAAAAACACCTAATCTTTCGAATCTTTATTGCGGAGTCGATAAATTATACGACCTCTGCTTGAATCATAACGACTTACTTCAATTTTGACTCTATCTCCTGGCAGTATCCGTATAAAACTACGTCGGATCTTTCCTGAAACATAACCTAGAATCAGATCTTCATTATCTAAACGAACCCGGAACATACCGTTGGGAAGCGATTCAGTAATTAAACCTTCATGAATCCATTTTTGTTCTTTCATTCCAGGTAAAACCCCCTTGAAGTATCAACTTGTGGAGGAAGAACCCTATTAGACAACCCACCTCTTCTCTTTTCTTTTTCACAAATAAGAAGTTTCATATTCAATTCGGATATTAGAAAGATTACCATATATAACACAAAATTTCTCCGCCTATTCTTTCTAGTCGAGCCTCTCGGTCTGTCATTATACCGCGAGAGGTAGAAAGAATTACAACCCCCATCCCACCTAAAATTCTAGGAATTCTTTGATAGTTAGAATAGATTCGTAGACCCGGCCGACTGATTCGTTTTAAATTTAAAAGATTTCTATAAGTCCTTTTCCTATTCCTTTTATGTCGTAGAGTTAAAACCAAAAAATATTTGTTGTTTTCTCGATGTTTTCTCACGTTTTCGATAAAACCCTCTCGTAAAAGTATTTTAACAATACTTTGGCTGATATTAGTCGATGCTACTCGAACCACGCTTTTTCTATACATATCGGCATTTCGTATAGAGGTTATTATGTCAGCAATAGTATCACTACCCATGATTAATTAAAATTATTGGTGCCTCCAAATTTGGATATAATCAACATGTTTTTCTTTTTTTTTTTTACGTATTTATTTATGTACGTATTTGTTTATGAATATTAATTTTGAAAGGTATATACGTGAGACAAAATCTACTAAATTAATCTTAATCTATTTCTTTTAAATACCCTACTATAAGCATATCGCGGTCTAATTTTATAATACCTCGGGAGCTAATGAAACTATTTTAGTAAAATTGAACTGTCTCAATTCTCGGGCAATCGCACCAAAAACTCGAGTTCCTTTTGGATTTCCTTCTTGATCAATCACAACTGCAGCATTGTCATCATATCGTATTATCATACCGTTGTCACGTTTAAGTTCTTTACAAGTACGAACAATTACAGCTCTGACCACTTCTGATCTTTCTAGAGGCATGTTTGGAACTGCGTCTTTGATCACAGCAACAATAACGTCACCAATATGAGCATATCGACGATTGCTAGCTCCTATGATTCGAATACACATCAATTTTCGAGCCCCGCTGTTATCTGCTACATTCAAATAGGTCTGAGGTTGAATCATATCATTTTTTTATCTGTTTTTTACAATACAAAGGTCGAAGAAAAAAAAAAGAAATATTTTTTGTAAAAAAAAAAAAAAAGAAACCTGCACCCGCGATTTTTAAGGCCTATTTCTTTTTTATCCCGAAATGATGAATTGAGCTCGTATAGGCATTTTGGACGCTGCTATTGAAATAGCCCTTCTGGCTATATTTTCTGTTACTCCACCCATTTCATAAAGGATTCGACCTGGTTTAACAACAGCTACCCAATATTCGGGAGAGCCTTTACCTGAACCCATACGTGTTTCTGCGGGTCTTACTGTAACCGGTTTATCCGGAAATATACGGACCCATATTTTTCCACCGCGACGTGCATTTCGTGTCATTGCTCGTCGACCTGCTTCTATTTGTCTAGATGTGATCCAAGCGGGTTCAAGTGCCTGAAGAGCGTATTTACCAAAACAAATAGTATTACCTCGAGAGGATATTCCCTTAATTCTTCCTCTATGTTGTTTACGGAATCTGGTTCTTTTGGGGTTATAGTTGATGGTTTGTTTTGAATTCCATCTCTACTACAGAACCGGACGTGAGAGTTTCTTCTCATCCAGCTCCTCGCGAATAAAATCAATTCAAATTAAAGATTTTGAATTCAATTCAGATATAATATAATTTGAATTAAGATATACATATATTTAAGTAAGTAATATACGTAAGTAATATACTGAATCATAGATTTCATTTAATCTAGATCAAATCTATTATATATAAATTTGTATATCTTGTTTGTATTTGTATAGATAACTAATAACTAAATATATAAAATAACTCTTTTTTCTTATATTTATCTATTTTAGAATGTTAAAACGAATCTTTCTTTTGTTTTATTCTTTATCGTATTGGATTGACCCAAATTTAGCAATCCAAGAAAATAAAGTTTTCGCGGGCGAATATTTACTCTTTCCATTTCTATTTCAGTTCTATCATTAGTTCATAACTTTTCCGAATAGATGAATTGGTCTCTGGCCGGTTCCGCCATCCCGATCAATGAATCATTCGAATGAATTTTCACTAGAATCTTTTGAATTCACAGGTTCCATCGTTCCCATCGCTTCTTACTTAATGATTAGGTCTGAATTATACAATGGAGCTATTAGTTCTTGAGTCAATATTCTTAGTCTTTATTGGCTCGAAGCTCTTTATTTTTTGTTCGATGAGCAGATCCGTTTAATGAGGAATCTGTATTGATGCTTTATTACACAGATTTTTTCTGAGATGACTCATAGACCTTACATATTGGAATTATATATCATTAATATACTTTTTCTTTCTTTCTCTCATCCTTCCTTTTATCCATACCCTTTCTTTTTTATTTCGATTGACGACTTATAAGCAGAATTTTTTAATAAAAAAAGATTTCAGTTGCTACAACAATATGAACAATATATCATATCTTGACTGGTTCTTTGGATCCAGATAATACGAAGTGATGAGTTGGTTATTACTTCTATAGTTATAGTTATTTGTTTATACTATGGGGCTTATTTTTATACTAACCCTAAAAAACCAACGAGTCACACACTAAGCATAGCAATTTTATTAAAAGATTAATTTAATTTTTATTAAACCCTATAGAATTATAATTGTTCATTTTTTATTGAACAGAAAAGAAAAAGAAGAAACGAATTTATTCTTTTTTGTTCCATCGCTGGATAGAATGCAAAAGGAAATTCAGGTTTATTATTCCCCGTCTATAAATATCCAAATTTTGATGCCTAATACCCCATAGATTGTTCGAACTGTATAGGAACAATAATCAATTTTAGCTCGAATGGTTTGTAGTGGAACCCTACCTTCTCTGATCCATTCAACACGCGCAATTTCTTTTCCGTCGATACGTCCTGCAATTTGCACTTGAATTCCCTTTGTATCCGCTTGTTCAGTTAATTCTATAGCCTTTTTCATTGCTTTGCGAAAAGAAACTCTATTTTTTAATTGGCCAGCTATAAATTCTGCAAGAATATTAGGGTTTCCATAAGGTTTTTCAATTCGTGTGATAGCAATGTTAAGTTTTCGATTTACAGAATTAATTTCTTTTTGTAAATTCATCTGTAATTCTTCGATTCCTCGGGGTCGACTTTCTATTAGTATTTTTGGAAATCCCATATAGATTATGATTTGGATCAGGTCGATTCGTTTTTGAATCTCTATACGTGCAATTCC